TGTCATTGTAGAGAATTCCTGTCTTGTTTTCCACATCGTTATCGCCTCTATTAAAATCTAGAATTTTTATGTCCCTTTCGTCTTTTTGGTCTCATTTAACATATAATAATAGTAAAAAACTTCTATCTATATGAAATATGGAACGGAACCCCTAGGAAAAATAAATTAGTTGGGCAATATTGGGGAAGAAAAGGACGTTTTTTTCTGTATAAAAAAAAGTAAATCTTTTTATTGGATGATTGTACATTTCAATATGTATTATCTTCTGTATTACAAATTACAATAAAATGAAGGAGTTTTTTCAATGAGAGATCTACAAACATACCTTTCTGTGGCACCGGTACTAAGTACTCTATGGTTCGTTTCTTTGGCAGGTTTATTGATAGAGATTAATCGTTTTTTCCCGGATGCGTTGACGTTCCCCTTTTTTTCATTCTAGTTATTTTATTGAAGTGGTAAGGAATAAAGAAGATTAGAGATAAAATGAAATAGCAGCCCCCCCTCTTTTCTCTTTTTTCCCTTTTTAGAATTAGAATAAGGGAGGAAAGAGAAAGAATAAAAGTGCAGTCAACGGCTGGGAGATTGGGGTTCAGGTTGGAATTAAATTAATATGAAATTTCTCCGTATTAAATTAATTATTAATTAAACTTCTATATATATGGAAGTCGAATAGAAACTCTGGTTCTAGGGAAAGAGTATTATACAAGATACTTCTATGAAATACTGTACTGTGATTTGAAATATAGTTTAGAAATCTTTCTATCTTATTTCCTATTCCTATATTGGTTGTAGTGAAATCTTGCATAAGAAGATAGCAAGTTACAAATTCTATTTTTTTACTTCCTTTCTTATTTTTCGTTTCGGATTGAAAGAGGAAGAGTTGAGTAAATGAAAAATCCAAAGGAGGTTCATGGCCAAGGGTAAAGATGTGCGAATACCGGTTCTTTTGGAATGTACCGCTTGTGTTCGAAACGGTGTTAATAAGGAATCAACGGGCATTTCCAGATATATTACTCAAAAGAACCGGCACAATACGCCTAATCGATTGGAGTTGCTAAAATTCTGTCCATATTGTAACAAACATACGATTCACGGGGAGATAAAGAAATAGATCGAAGCGAGTACCTGCGCTCTTATCTTACAAGGAAAGGGAAAAAATGACATTATATATATAACATATTTAACATAGTTAAAGATAATTATAAACAAACTAAATCCTATTTATTTATTCTAATTAGAGATACGGCTGAAATAGGATTTTAGGGATAAGAAATAAACTAACCAAACCATGGATAAATCCAAGCGAACTTTTCTTAAATCCAAGCGATCTTTTCGTAGGCGTTTGCCCCCGATCCAATCGGGGGATCGAATTGATTATAAAAACATGAGTTTAATTAGTCGATTTATTAGTGAACAGGGAAAAATATTATCTAGACGAGTGAATAGATTGACCTTGAAACAACAACGATTAATTACTATTGCTATAAAACAAGCTCGTATTTTATCTTTGTTACCTTTTCTTAATAATGAGAAACAATTTGAAAGAACCGAGTCGACCACTAGAACTCCTAGTCTTAGAGCCAGAAAAAGATAGGTTTACTCTTTCTTCACTTGAATTCAAATCCCCATCCGAACTCAAAAGTGGATTGGTCTTTTGTTGGAAAAATCCAAGAATCCGAATTGAATTCTCGTGTCGTAAGAAAAAAAATAATAATCTGGGAAGAATACATTTTTTTATTGAACGTGTTGATTCATATTTATTTTGACTACTTTCTCATATTTTATCATATTCTATTCATTCATTTTTATTCGACCTTCCCGGAGTTCATTCTCCGGGCAACTCCGTTTAACCGGTGGATTCTTTCCAACTTACTTCTTTTATGATCTCATTGGAAATCATATAAAGACAATTCCTATTTGAGATAGCTATTTGTGCAAGTATTTTACGATTAAGAAGCAACTGTCTTTTGTACAGATCATTTATTAACCTACTATAACTATAGCATACCCCCCTTTCACGAATTGCTGCATTTATTCGAGTGATCCACAAACGACGAAAATTAATTTTTTGCTTATCCCTATCCCGATGAGCCGAAACCAAAGCTCTTATTTTTTGTTGAGTAATAGTTCGAGTAAGTCTTGAATGAGCCCCCCGAAAGCTTGATGCAAATAAACGAATTTTTGTTCTACGTCTCCGAGCGATATATCCCCGTCTAATTCTGGTCATTGAATAAATGAAACTTTAACGAATAACTAATAGATTTCCTTTCTTTCAGTTATTCTTTTGCCCCTTTCCTAGTATATTAATAACAAAACGGATTTTTCCAATGTATAAACTAAAAATTCCAATGGCTTTGGCTACTATAACCTTCCCAACCACGATTTTTTCTAGGCATTTCACCTCGAGATATACTAGGTATTAAAAAAAAAATAGCATGATAAATAAATAGTGGATTCCATCGTTTCTATGGTTACTTCTTAAACGGTGAGGTCTTCTCTATACACCGGAGCCTTTACTTCATTTAATCAATGTTATTGCTAACTTGTATAGTTCACATTCTTCGGCTCTACCCAGAAATTCTACAGTAATAGGTCTTTCACAACGAGCTCTACCTATACAGTAACGGTATTTAATTATGAAAGTTGGCTGAGTAGCTGACCTTGTTAGTCCGTTCTTGCAAGAGGGGTCTATGTTAACTAAGATTTCCTCCGCTTAATGGATAACCATTTGCTACCAATGGAGAATTGCTTCTCATCTTAAATTGAGGTGAGTGGTTTTACACCAATAGAAACCATAAATTTCATACAAAATAAAAGGAATATGATCAATTATCTTTCTTTTTAGATAATAAAAAAGAAATGTAGTTCATTTTTCCGTTCTATCCTATTTGATCATTTTTATTTGAACATTGTTCTCTTTCCTTTGTTCTAGTTCATGATCTGAACGAGTCGCACATACACCCTAGTACATGTTCCTCGACGCTGAGGGCATCCCCGAAGCGCGGGGGATTTTGTGACATTTCTAATTGGCTGTCTTGTATTTCTAATAAGTTGTTTAATCGTTGGCATGTTGAATCATATACATAATGGGCTGGTTTAGATCGATCCTAACCGGATGATTATGAATTACTTTTATTCAATAGAATAGGAAATAAAAATCATTCATCATAGAATATTAAAATGAAACTCGGCAGGGTTCATTTTAAATTACGAATTGACGCGAAATCCAGGCTATTGTCATTCAACCGCTACAAGATCAACAATTCCATAAGCTTGGGCCTCTGTTGCTGACATAAAAACATCTCTTTCCATGTCTTCGGATACAACCCATAAGGGTTTGCCCGTTCTTTGTACATAAACCCTTGTCAGGGTTTCACGTAGTTTCAGCAGTTCTCCCACTTCCAGGATGAATTCTCCCGTTGCTACTTCAGAAAAAGAACCAGCAGGTTGATGGATCATTACCCTGATGATATAAGATAATAAAAGGTTTCTCTAGATGAGGGGAAGATAAAAGAAAGTAATAAAATAAAAGAATAACAAGAAAAAAAAAAAGATAGAATCGAACAACCGTACGGGCATTATGCATTGCATACGGCTCTACAATCAAATTGACCCTTACCTAAAAAAATAGGATCGATCAGACCCCGATAGGTAAATGATCAACTTACCACCCTTCCTTTCGGAGGAATTCAAAAATACTATGATGGCTCCGTTGCTTTATATATTTATTATATTTTTTTGTCTGTGATTTGTCTGTTATTCAGCAATCCCAAAGTTGCTTTTTTGTTTGATCAAATAAACTAAGGAAAAAAGAATCTTGTTTTTTTCGCTCTATACTCTCTAAAAAATATTCTTAAGAGACCTCTGGTGTGAAAAAAAGTTTGTGACGCTGAACTGGACTTCCGATAATAAAATAGGAAATACCTTTTTCTCATATTACTCTCTCGATACATAATCTAATGTTTCGAAAACAAAATTTATTATATCGAATTCAAAGTGCCATGCTATTATTACTTAATATTCATATTTCATATGGCGAAGGCATAGTCTTCTTTTTTCTGTCAAATAAAAGCCTCATTGGCGCCAAGCGTGAGGGAATGCTAAACGTTTGGTAATTTCTCCTCCGACCAGGATAAACGATCCCATTGAAGCGGCTGATCCCATGCATATTGTATGTACATCTGGTAGCACAAATTGCATAGTATCATAAAGAGCCACCCCCGGTATTACCCATCCGCCAGGAGAGTTTATAAACAAATACAGATCTTTAGTATCATCCTCGATACTAAGATATATCATAAGACCAATAAGTTGATTTGAGATCTCGCTATCAACCTCTTGACCTAAAAAAAGTAATCTTTCTCGATAAAGTCGGTTGATTAGGGTTTAATTGTATCCCCCAGGAACCGTACAGGCGCCTTTTGACGCATACGGTTCAAAAAAAAAAAGAGAATCAATGTGTAGATTCCAATACTTTTTCTTTTTTCATAGCAATAGCAATAACTTATATATAAGAAATAACTTATAATAAAAGGATTTTCTTTTATTTTTCACGAAACATGAGTTTGTGTTCCTTTCTTTATCCTTATATTTATTATATTTATAACGTATAATATAAAATAAACTTATCCAATTAACTTTTCATTGATGGATTGTTTCATCGAGATTCAATCCAAATCACGATGTCATTTTCTTGTTCTTAAATGGGCCTCTTTAATCTTTTTAGGTTTATGCTCTACTCCGGGTAAAGATCCGCCCGATTTTGATTTGCACATATAGTACAAATGCTCCCATTACCACTTCTTTTTGTTATCCCTTCTTTTTTTTTTTCAATTCACGCATTCCGTAAAATAGTTGACGGTTTCATGCATATTACTCGATTGATTGATTAACATAAGAGTTTGAAATAACTTCTACTTACAAAAAAGGATTTTTTTAAGAATAGGAAATAGGAATCCTTTATGATATAGACTACTTGGTTTTTTTAAACGGAGCCTGGATACTTCAATGTAGTAGTCCAACTAAGCCAACCATAAATTCTTCTAATTTAGAATAGTAATAGTAATATAATTTGAATCCCCCCCAAAAATGGATCTAATTGCACTTCACGCTCCAAATTTTTGATGATTCAATGAATCTTTCGTGGGCGAAACAGAGGATATCTCGATTGGGGAGAAAACGGGAAAATCCCATATGACCCAATATATCTGACAAGTCGCACTATATGTCAACCCAAGATGCATCTTCCTCTCCAGGACTTCGAAAAGGTACTTTTGGAACACCAATAGGCATTAAATGAAAGAAAAAAGAACTAAGTACTATATTTTACTTTGATGTGGAAACGTAACAAAGCCTTTATTATCTTTAGAATTCAATTATTGTACTTTCTCTAACTCTAATTTTATTCATAAAATTAGAAAAATTTATAAATAAAGTAAGAAAAAAAAAAAAGGGGAAATTATTACGAATAGTGTCCTCTAATGATGAACAAGTATGGGCACATTCGCTCATAGAAAATGGCATTAACCTCCCCATTGCGTATTGGTACTTATCGAGTATAGAATAAATCTGCTTCTCTGTGTTCCTACGAACAAAACTGTTCCATTATTACCAACAGAATAGAACAAATATGAACCCTTACGTTGAAATAATCACTAAATAGGGGGGTCCATAACATAGTCATAGTATAGTCTTTTCCAATGCAATAAAGTTACGTAGTGTCTTTTTTCTTTCATAAAGGGGTATTTCCATGGGTTTGCCTTGGTATCGTGTTCATACCGTTGTATTGAATGATCCCGGACGTTTGCTTTCTGTTCATATAATGCATACTGCTTTGGTTGCTGGTTGGGCCGGTTCGATGGCTCTGTATGAATTAGCGGTTTTTGATCCTTCTGACCCTGTTCTTGATCCAATGTGGAGACAGGGTATGTTCGTTATACCCTTCATGACTCGTTTAGGAATAACCAATTCATGGGGCGGTTGGAGTATCACGGGGGGGAGTGTAACGAATCCGGGTATTTGGAGTTATGAAGGTGTGGCTGGATCGCATATTTTCTTTTCTGGATTGTGCTTTTTGGCAGCTATCTGGCATTGGGTGTATTGGGATCTAGAAATATTTTGTGATGAACGTACAGGAAAACCTTCTTTGGATTTGCCAAAAATATTTGGAATACATTTATTTCTTGCAGGCGTGGCTTGCTTTGGTTTTGGTGCATTTCATGTAACAGGCTTGTATGGTCCTGGCATATGGGTGTCCGATCCTTATGGGCTAACAGGAAAAGTACAATCTGTAAATCCAGCGTGGGGTGTGGAGGGTTTTGATCCTTTTGTTCCGGGAGGAATAGCCTCTCATCATATTGCAGCAGGGACTTTGGGTATATTAGCAGGCCTATTTCATCTTAGCGTTCGCCCGCCCCAACGTCTATACAAAGGATTGCGCATGGGCAATATTGAAACTGTCCTTTCCAGTAGTATCGCTGCTGTCTTTTTTGCAGCTTTTGTTGTTGCCGGAACTATGTGGTATGGTTCAGCGACTACCCCCATCGAATTATTTGGGCCTACTCGTTATCAATGGGATCAGGGGTACTTCCAACAAGAAATATATAGAAGAGTTAGCGCTGGATTAGCCGAAAATCAAAGTTTATCAGAAGCTTGGTCTAAAATTCCCGAAAAATTAGCCTTTTATGATTACATCGGAAATAATCCGGCAAAAGGGGGATTATTCAGGGCGGGCTCAATGGATAACGGGGATGGAATAGCAGTTGGATGGTTAGGACATCCTATCTTTAGAGATAAAGAAGGCCGTGAACTTTTTGTACGTCGTATGCCTACTTTTTTTGAAACATTTCCGGTCGTTTTGGTAGACGGAGACGGGATTGTTAGAGCTGATGTTCCTTTTCGAAGGGCAGAATCAAAGTATAGTGTCGAACAAGTAGGTGTAACTGTTGAGTTCTACGGTGGTGAACTCAATGGAGTCAGTTATAGTGATCCTGTTACTGTCAAAAAATATGCTAGGCGCGCTCAATTGGGAGAAATTTTTGAATTAGATCGTGCTACTTTGAAATCCGATGGTGTTTTTCGTAGCAGTCCAAGGGGTTGGTTTACTTTTGGACATGCTTCATTTGCTTTGCTCTTCTTCTTCGGACACATTTGGCATGGTGCTCGAACTTTGTTTAGAGACGTTTTTGCTGGTATTGACCCAGATTTGGATGCTCAAGTAGAATTTGGAGCATTCCAAAAACTTGGAGATCCAACTACAAGAAGACAAGCAATCTGATACAACATTTCTTTCTTTCGAATCTATTTTCTTTTTATGATTTGATGTTGATATAGGGTACCATAGAAATCTTGATTTGAATCGTCATTTTTTTTTTGTTACTCTTGCTCTTTCTTTATCCGGGATATGATCCCCCCCCCAAAATAAACAAAAAATAAACAGGTATGGAAGTTATAATTGTAAACCACGATCGAATCTATGGAAGCATTGGTTTATACATTCCT